AATTAATTTGAATTCTAGAGTTTCTTACTTTTGTTATTACAAATAACAACTTCTATTCCCTCTTCAAATAGGAATACTACCGAAGGTTTTATGAAAAAACGCCAAAGCCCCTTATCGGATTTGAACCGATGACTTACGCCTTACCATGGCGTTACTCTACCACTGAGTTAAAGGGGCTCGTTTGATTCAATTCTTGAATGATCCACTATGCGGATAAGAGAGATCTATGAAACTAGATTAGAAATTCAATCTATAAATCTATAAAAAGTAAGTAACTATTTTAGAAACTATATTATAATAGAATATTCTAATTAAATAAATATTTAATTAATTATTTTAAATTATTTATTATTAATTAGAATTTGAAATTAAGATTCTCGATCGAATTATCGATTCGAATTATTCTATTAAATTATTCGAATCGATAATTCGATTTCGATAATGGCGTATAATGGATAATGGCGATTAGAATGAATCTTTCTTTAATATAAGAATAAAAAAATTCTACGGAATCTGAAAGGCGCAAAGATTCTTCAAATCTAGTCATACCATTTCGTTATATTGACAATTTCAAAAAACTGTTCATACTATGAACATAGTATGCCGGCGGTCGGGCAAACGTGCCCCCATCGTCTAGTGGTTCAGGACATCTCTCTTTCAAGGAGGCAGCGGGGATTCGACTTCCCCTGGGGGTAGGGTATTACGAAAGGAAGTGGATCGTGGATTATTTTTTTAATTTTAATAATTTAATAAAATAATAAAAAAAATATGGAATTGATTCTTTCTGGGTCGATGCCCGAGCGGTTAATGGGGACGGACTGTAAATTCGTTGGCAATATGTCTACGCTGGTTCAAATCCAGCTCGGCCCAATAATTCACTGATCCGCCATGAAATGATATAAGCCCCTTGTTCTCTCGAAATGCCTGATACGGAAAAAAGTCAAAATTTCGGATATATCTCTACTTGTTCTTTAATTTTATTTGTTTTCTTTTTTTTTTTTTTTTTTTTGAAAGATTTTGTTTTATTCGACTTTGATTTGAAATAACGAAAAGATGACTAGTAAGCCCTGTCGCTTTGTATCATTAAAGCGTATATCCATGGGAATATCCCGCTCCCCTTTCTGTTACAAGGCGGTGATTTCAATCGAAAATCGAAATATAAAAAGGGCTTGAATGAAATCATAACAATATGTATGCTGTACACTTTATTGCATTTCCCGGGGATTGTAGTTCAATTGGTCAGAGCACCGCCCTGTCAAGGCGGAAGCTGCGGGTTCGAGCCCCGTCAGTCCCGACGGATCCAATAATATAATAAAACGAATACATCAACTCATATCTCCCTCTTCTGCGAAAGGGGAGCAAATAGCACAATTTCATTTTCATTTCCAAGGGGATACTTCTTATTATTATTTTATTATTATTATTTTTTTTTTTAAAAGCATCTTTTTTCTTGGCTCCGATTTTGTCTAATCTCATTCCAATTTCAAATTGGGCACTAAAGTTTTAATATATTCTATGCATTTCATTACCAAGGAAAGAGGCTATTATATTAAATTATTAAATATATTAAAAACATAAAGATCAAATAAAAATAAGGATCCTACTTCTATATAGAGAATTTTTTTTTAGGATTTTCGTTGAAGAAAAAACAAAACATAAACAAATGAATTTGGTAGAATATTCTATTTTGATATTCTCTATTTTTTAAATATATTGGGACTTGTCTTCTTTATCCCAATCCCATTTATTGGTTTTCCAATAAGATTCGATCATTAAAAAAGGAGTTTAGAAATTAACTCTCCTTTCGCTTCTATTGTTTATTTTTTGGGGTTTGTTTGTAACCAATGTAAGTGGGAAAGAAAGGGGGTTACATGATACGTCTCAGATGATTGTACAAAGAAGTCAATAATTTTGTATTTTTTAGAGAAAAGAAAGAATATGCTAAATTAAAAAAAGTAAAGTAAAGAAATTTTCAATTGAATCAAGAATCTGTTTTTAAATTCGGTATGGATAAACGATCTTTCTATGTTATACTATTGAATTCTCGACAATGAATCGATTTGATAGCTCAGATATTGTTATTCATGATATTGATCCGATTCAATATCATCGAGATGGACTTCATCCCATTGAATTTATAGGCGAAAGATTTAGTATCTCTATGGGATTAAATCCCGAGTTTTTTTGAAGTAAAGAAAAATGAAACGATGAGATTATGGAAGTAAATATTCTTGCATTTATTGCTACTGCACTGTTCATTCTAGTTCCTACTGCTTTTTTACTTATAATATACGTAAAAACGGTTAGTCAAGGTGATTAATTTGACTGAAAATTGACTTCTTAGTTCTTATCAATATCAATGATTGAAGAAAGAAAATTACTAGTTTGCGTCTTAGATGAAATAAGTGCACTAGAATTAGCAGTATTCTAGGAGATCCCGTAGTATGATAGAAAGAAATCTTTTTTTTTCTATCATACTATCCATTTTTGGTATTCTAATGTATAAAGTTATACTGTAATAAAGATAGAAGTTTAATATAGATATAGATTAATCTAGAATCTCATGTATAAAGTTATACTGTAATAAAGATAGAAGTTTAATATAGATATAGATTAATCTAGAATCTCATATTGATATATCTAGATATCAATTATCTATATGGAATGTACATAATGTCCCAATTCTATTTCTTCATCTATTTGATTTGTGTTGATTCTAATTAATCTGAAATAGTCGAAAGGCAATTCTTACTCTTACTTTTTTTATTCTAATTCCTAGAGTTCTGATTATTTTCAATATGAATTGAATCCCGACATCTACTGAAAGAATAAAATCAATAATAAAGTAAAAAAATCTGGACATATAGTAATATTAATTATTAATAAAAGAAAATCAAGAAATCCTTTTTTTTTTTAACATTTCGAAGAAGTAATTGATCGAGCAGTTGACAGATCATCCAAGGAAAGGAGTTCTATAAAAACTTTTACGATTTCAACAACAAGGATTAGTAAACCCTGGCAATTTTTAACCCTTGAATTATGATATGAAATAAGTCAAGTTAATAAAATAAGGTATATCATAAATCAATTTTCTTTTCTAAAAGAATAAAACAAATACTAAATTAAGCAAGAAAATATCTTAGTATGCATAGTATCTCATTCGAGAACCACTATGTCTATCTTATTTCCCATAGAAAACTCACTTCATTTTAATCACTTTTAATATTTAATAACTATTTAAAAGCTAATAAAAGAAGTACTTTTTTCTCTTTGACCAGGAAAGAGGCAAACAAAAAAAAGGGGGGGGTCAATCCCTTCCCCCTCATTGTTGATATATAACTCTGGTAAGAACTACTTTATCCAAATAGAGAATTTAGGAAAAATTTGGTTGGAATGAATTTCCAACCATTTGGATTACTTTTACTTTCGAAATATGAACACCAGAATCATTGAAATATTTGTTTGATTAAATTAAAAGGGTATTATTCATATATTATTCCTAAAACAGATTACTTCACTCAAATCCAATATAGAATTTTGAAATGAAGATATTTTAAATTCAATTAAATTGAATTTAAACAAGAGTTAAATTTCAAAATCTTTGCAGAATAATGTATAAAACAATTGATACAGTTTGATTTCTCAAACTCAATTAATATTATCCCTAGAGTCCACTTCTTCCCCATACTACGAGTGAAAGGGAAAATGTAAAGACTACCATTAAAGCAGCCCAAGCGAGACTTACTATATCCATGTGAATTATGTCCTCTATCTTTATGAATATGAAGGAATTTTTTAGTAAGGAATTTTTCTATTTTAAGGAATTTTTCTATTATTGTTCATTAATACTAATAATTAATACTAATAATAGTAGAATCGCTGGCGCAGAGTCAAACAAAAATTCTCTTCAATATATTAATGAAACAATCCAAAAAATCCAATTAATTTTAAGAAGTTTTTATATGATGACTGATTCGACAAATTATATCAGCAAAAGGGACATAGGGTATTTTGCGTCTTTTGTTGATGAGGCGACACCCGGATTTGAACTGGGGAAAAAGGATTTGCAGTCCCCCGCCTTACCACTCGGCCATGCCGCCAAGGTGACACAAAATAGACAAAAATAGCGCCCCTTAGGGGTTCTTTTTTTGCACTTGCATCTTGAATCCCATTTTTTTTAATCCCTTTACTAAATTCCTAAAAATAAATCCTTCTTTTTTTTTTTTTTTTGATTGGATCTATCTTTTCAATTCATTTTGTATAGTATCTCAATACACTAGTAAAATTCTTTATGCTTTCTATTGAAAGGAAAAGTGACTTTTCAGTCACAAAAGCCAAAATTAAGGACAAATTTGAACCATTAACTATTGACTGTGAATTAATGAACGATTCATGGATTTGAATCTAGAATTGTATTTCCCTAATCTTAATTATATAAGAAACAAAAACGCATACCTAACCAATCAGTATTGATTCTTTTCAATACAAAATTCTTCTCAATTTGAATTATAACAACAATTACGGGTATATGTAAACCCTAGAACATAAAATTTTACACCGTATCTATCTTATCTGTCTAGAATTCCTCTATCAAAAAAGGAACTGCAGTATAGGGGGAGACAGGAATATATATAGCTCTATCTAGTTCTATCTGGGTAGGCTTAATAAGCCTTCTTATGCACTTCAATCGTTTTATTTCTATATTTCTATTTTATTTCTATATTCTAGAATATAGAAATAAAATAGAATATAGATAAAAATATATTTCTTCTATGTATATGCGATTTTTTTTTTAATTAAACAATGAAATCCACGAAAAAGCTAACTAAGTCTTAAAAAAAAAGCAACTTTATATTGTTTCTGATTATTGGTTCTTTATCCCATCGAAAGATTCAATACTGAATCCATTTATTTTACGGATATCCAATCATATTGGAATATGTAATATCATAATAATGGTAGAAATTAAATCACGTTTTGCTTTGGTATTCTATAACAAA